TAGGTCTTTTTCTATTCAAGTAATTGAATAATTAAACTTGCATAAGAACGACCCGCCCTTTTGTAATTGTAAAGAGGTTGGGTCGTTCTTGTGCATTGAATATTTTTTGCTTCAAACTCACATAGGCATTTTTTTGCTTTTTCAGGAAAAGTCAAAAAAGCATTACTATAACTACCGGATTCATTCTAGATTATCCTAATGTTGTATATCTTCGTCAAAATTGTTTCTAATAATTTTTTTATCAAATTAAAGTGAAAGTTCACTAATTCGTATTAGTGTATTGTTTTCGAATGAATAGTCTGTCAATTTTTTTTTTTATTTTTCAAAAAAGTATAAAGAAAAATGAAATGAAAAAAGTCATGTAATACTAAGTAGAGTGGTAGAGTGGAAATTGCATTCTTTTGGGTTAAGAAGTTGAGAAATTAAAGGGGCGGATGTAGCCAAGTGGATTAAGGCAGTGGATTGTGAATCCACCACGCGCGGGTTCAATTCCCGTCGTTCGCCCATAGATTTTCAATTTTCAAATTGAATGTAATTTTTCATTTTCATTAAATGTTTCATTTCATTGTCCTTTAGCTCGAGGTTTTAACTTTTTCACAATAGTACCCTCGTTCACTTCGGCTTGACTAATAATTAAAGACGTTTTGTTGAAACCCCGATTGTGAGCAGCATTTGCTGCAGCGGAAGAAACTAATTGAAAAATCGGATAACGTGCTCGATACGGCATGAGTTCTAGTATCATAAGTGTTTCGTCATAGAGGCGCCCCCGAATCTGATCAATTACTCTTCGCGCTTTGTGAGCAGACATAGGTATATGTTGACCTAAGGCGTATACTTCTACCTCTGGTTCTATCTTTATCATAAGGTTCACCTCTCATCAATAAAGGATGAGCACCTATATTCACTTTATTAACATTAACGACGAGATTTTTTATCACTTCTCGTATGCCCCCGGAAAGTCAGAGTAGGTGCGAATTCTCCCAATTTGTGACCTACCATACTATCTGTTATATAAATAGGCAAATGCTCTTTTCCATTATGAATAGCAATTGTATGGCCGATCATTATGGGTATAATGGTAGATGCCCGGGACCAAGTTATGATTATTTCTTTTTCTGCCCTTATGTTGAGCTTCTCAATTTTTCTCAATAAATGATTAGCTACAAAAGGATTTTTTTTTAGTGAACGTGTCACGGCTACTTACTCCTATCTTTTTTTTTGTAAAGACTTTATTTTATTTTGTAAGGACAAAGAGACCTATTTGATTTTCAATTTTGATTTTCAATGTTCTCCTATTTACTACGGCGACGAAGAATCAAACTATCACTATATCTATTCCTTTTTCTACTTCTTCTTCCAAGCGCAGGATAACCCCAAGGGGTTGTGGGTTTTTTTCTACCAATCGGGGCCCTCCCTTCCCCACCCCCGTGGGGATGGTCTACGGGGTTCATAACGACCCCTCTTACTACAGGACGCTTGCCTAGCCAACGCTTAGATCCGGCTCTACCTAATTTTTTCTGGTTCACCCCAACATTACCCACTTGTCCGACTGTTGCTGAACAGTTTTTGGATATCAAACGGACCTCTCCAGATGGTAATTTGAGTGTGGCTGATTTACCCTCTTTTGCTATCAGTTTCGCTACAGCACCCGCAGCTCGCGCTAATTGTCCCCCCTTTCCAAGTGTGATTTCGATGTTATGTATGGCCGTGCCTAAGGGCATATCGGTTGAAGTAGATTCTTCCTATTGATCAATCAAAATCCCTTCCCAAACTGTACAAGCCTCTTCCAAAGCATACGGCTTTCTGGATGTATGTGATGATATCTAGGTAGATGGATCCTATCTTATATAAATCGTATGATGAAGTACCATAGGAGTTGAGATAAAGGAGTCCAAAAATCTGCCGAATCGAATCACTCATGTTATGATCTTCTACATCCTAGGTCTCTCTGTTCCTTCATCTGGCTTATGTTTTTCATGTAGCACTCAGACCGAATGACTCTATCAAATTACGTCAAAACTTTCACATATTTCAGGTAACGTAGGAGACATCTCTACTTTTCCCCCGGGGGTCGAATTCTCAATGCTTGGCTTTCAATTCGCCTCTGACCATCAAATGAAATGTGAATAACTCGTCCTCCTCTCTTTGAAACAAGGGGCGCTTCCGGTTCTGTCGGTGCTTCAAACAATTATGTTTTCTCCATATTACCATATCTCTAGAGTCAATAATTTTCTATAAGGAACTACTGAACTCAATCACTTGCTGTTGTTACTCTTCAGTTTTCTGTTGAGGTCTATCCCGTAGAGGTACTCAATTTGGGTGGGTGATCGATTTCTAGGTTTCGTCGTAAACCTAATTGGTTACTTCCAATTACGTAAATTAATAGTTCAAACCGCACTCAAAGGTAGGGCATTTCCCATTGAGATAGGAACTTCTGTACCAGAAAGAATGGTATCCCCAATTAGAGCCCCCCTGGGATGTAAAATATATCTCTTCTCACCATCCCCATAGTGTATGAGACAAATGTATGCATTTCGATTAGGGTCGTATTCTATGGTTACGATTCTACCAGATATGTCTTTTTTATTTCGTTGAAAATCTATTTTACGGTATAGACGTTTATGACCTCCCCCTCTATGCCTTGAGGTAATGATTCCTCTGGCATTACGACCTTTACCACAACGACGCTGTCCAGAGATCAAATTGTTTCGTGGATTGGATTTCACTTGAATTCCAACAGTTGCATTTCGCGTGTTCGGGGTAGAAGTTTTATATAAATGTATCGCCGTGTTATGAAGTATTTTGAGTGAAATTCATTTCTTTTCTTTCTAAGCTAATAGATGGAATAGAATAACCCGCTTGAAGCGTAATAATCATACGTTTGTAATGCATTTTATGCCCTCTAAGGGGTCTCCTTCTTCGACTCTTTCCCGGGATTCGATGACTATTCATAGCTATTACCTTGACACCAAAAAAGAGTTCGACCCAACGCTTTATTTCTGTCCTAGTTGACTTTGATTCGACATTAGAAGTATATTGATTCTTCCTCAATAACCGAACAGTTTTTTCTGTAAATACTGCATATTGAATTTTATCCATAAATCTATTTTCTTCCCTATGAGTTCCAGTTTCGATAAGAATTCTCCCTCTAACTGTTTCTATACTTATGATATGAATATACCATACATAACACATAACGAATTGGTATGGATGATGAGATTCCATTGATACAAAGCCAATTCCAATAGACGTATTGAACATTCCCGTTGTCGTGCATCCAGCAGGAATTGAACCCGCAAATTTGCCAATTATGAGTTGGGCGCTTTAACCATTCAGCCATGGATGCATAAGGGGGATTATCATAGAATAAAGAAAGAAATATTGTAAAAGAAATATCATAAAGAAATATCATAGAAGAAAGAACTATCGTATCGGAGATTACCTAAAGAAATGGAAACCTATTTTCTTTTACTTTATATTCAATATTTATAATGGGGAGGCACTCAAAATGAAGCATAAAATTTCACAACAAGATCCATTTCAACCCTGGATCTTCGAATTGAGAGAGATGTTAAGAGAGGTCAAGAACTCTCACGATTTGTTAGATTCGTGGACCCAAGTCGATTCAGTTAGAACTATCGTTTCTATTTTTTTCGAGCAAGAACGTTTTATGAAACTCTTCGACCCCCTAATTTGGAGGAGTTTACTCTCACGCGATTCACAGGGGTCAAGAAGCAATCGGTATTTCACGATCAAAGGGGCAGTACTGACGATCAAGGGTCTAGTCAAAGGTGCAGTATTGACGACCAAAGGTCTAGTACTGCTTGTAGTAGTGGTCCTTCTCTATCGCATGCATAATCGAGAAATGGTCGAAAGAAAAAATCTATATTTGATGGGGCTTCTGCCTAGGAATTCCTTTGGACCCAGAAATGCTCCATTGGAAAAATCTTTTGGGTCTATCAATAGGTTGATTGTTTCGCTCCTGTATCTTCCAAAAGGGAAAAAGATCTCTGAGAGTTGTTTCATGGATCCGAAAGAGAGTACTTGGGTTCTCCCAATAACTAAAACGAAAAAGTGTATCATGCCTGAATCTAACTGGGGTTCGCGGTGGTGGAGGAACCGGGTCGGAAAAAAGAGGGATTCTATTTGTAAGATATCTAATGAAACCCTGGCTGTAATTGAGATCTCATTCAAAGAGAAAGATATCAAATATCTGGAGTCTTCTTTTGTTTCCTATACGGATGATCGGATCCGCAAGGACCATGATTGGGAATTGTTTGATCGTCTTTCTCCGAGAAATAAGCGAAACATAATCAACTTGAATTCGGGACAGCTATTTGAAATCTTAGTGAAACACTGGATTTGTTATCTTATGTCTTCTTTTCGTGAAAAAAGACCAATTGAAGTGGAGGGTTTCTTCAAACAACAAGGAGCTGGGTCAACTATTCAATCAAATGATATTGAGCATCTTTCCCATCTCTTCTCGAGAAACAAGTGTGGTATTTCTTTGCTGCAAAATTGTATTCAATTTCATATGTGGCAATTCCGCCAAGATCTCTTCGTTAGTTGGAAGAAGAATCCGCACGAATCAGATTTCTTTAGGAAGGTGTCGAGAGAGAATTGGATTTGCTTAGACAATGTGTGGTTGATAAACAAGGATCGGTTTTTTCGCTTGTTTAGCAAGGTATGGAATGTATCGTCAAATATGCAATATGATTCCACAAGATCTAATTTCGTTCAAGTAAGGGATTCTAGCCAATTGAAAGGATCTTTTGATCAATCCATAGATCATTTCGATTCCATTCGTAATAAGGATTCGGAATATCACACATGGATCAATCAAAGAGAGATTCAAAAAGAAGGGTCGATTCTTTGGGATCCTTCCTTTCTTCAAACGGAAGGAGCAGAGATAGAATCAGACCGATTCCCGAAAAGCCTTTCTGGAGATTCCTCAATGTCCCGGCTATTCACGGAACGTGAGAAGCAGATGAATAATCATCCGCTTCCGGAAGAAATCGAAGAATTTCTTGGGAATCCTACAAGATCAATTCGTTCTTTTTTCTCTGACAGATGGTCAGAACTTCATCTGGGTTCGAATCCTACTAAGAGGTCCACCAGAGATCAGAAATTATTGAAGAAACAACAAGATCTTTCTTTTGTCCCATCCCGGCGATCGGAAAAAAAAGAAATCATTGATATATTCAAGATAATTGCGTATTTACAAAATACCGTCACAATTCATCCTATTGCATCAAATCCGGGATGTGATAGGGTTCCGAAGGATGAACCGGATATGGGCAGTTCCAACAAGATTTCATTCTTGAACCAAAATCCATTTTTTGATTTATTTCATCTATTCCATGACCGGAAGAGGGGAGGATACGTGGGGCGCCACGATTTTGAATCAGAAGAGAGATTTCAAGGAGTGGCAGATCTATTCACTCTATCAATAACCGAGCCGGATCTGGTGTATCATAAGGGTTTTGCCTTTTCTATTGATTCCTGCGGATTGGATCAAAAAAAATTCTTGAACGAGGTATTCAACTCCAGGGATGAATCGACAAAGAAATCTTTATTGGTTCTACCTCCTATGTTTTCTGAAGAAAATGAATCTTTTTATCGAAGGATCAGAAAAAAAGGGGTCCAGATCTCCTGCGGGAATGCTTTGGAAGATCCAAAACCAAAAAGAGTGGTATTTGCTATCAACACCATACTGAAGGCATTCAATCAACATAGATTGATCCAAAATCTGATTCCAATCCAATATAGCATCCATGGGTACATAAGAAATGTATCAAATCGATTCTTTTTAATGAATAGATCCGATTGCAACTTCGAATACGGAATTCAAAGGGATCAAATAGGAAATGATACTCTGAATCAGAGAACTCAAAGGAAATTTACGATCAACCAACATTTCTCGAATTTGAAAAAGAGTCATAAGAAATGGTTCGATCCTCTTATTTCTCGAAGCGAGAGATCCATGAATCGGGATCCTGATGCATATAGATACAAATGGTCCAATGGGAGCAAGAGTTTCCAGGAGGATTTGGAACATTTCGTTTCTGAGCAGAAGAGCCGTTTTCAAGTAGTCTTCGATCGATTAGGTATTAATCAATATTTGATTGATTGGTCTGAGGTTATCGAAAAAATTGATTGGTATTGGTCGGAATTTTTCGACAAAAAAGATCCTTCTAAGTCACTTCGTTTCCTTTTGTCGAAGTTACTTCCCCTTTTGTCCTATTTGTCCAATTTGTCCAAGTCGCTTCTTTTCTTTTTGTTTAGGTCACTTCCTTTTTTCTTTGTGAGTATCGGGAATAGCCCCATTCATAGGTCCGAGATCCACATCTATGAGTTGAAGGGTCCAACTGATCAACGCTTCAATCAGTTGTTAGAATCAATAGGTCTTCAAATCGTTCATTTGAATAAATTGAAACCCTTCTTATTGGATGATCATGATACTTCCCAAAAATCGAAATTCTTGATCAATGGAGGAAGAGTATCACCGTTTTTGTTCAATAAGATACCGAAGTGGATGATTGACTCATTCCATACTAGAAAAAATCGCAGGAAATCTTTTGAGAAGACCGATTCCTATTTCTCAATGATATCCCACGATCGAGACAATTGGCTGAATCCCGTGAAACCATTTCATAGAAGTTCATTGATATCCTCTTTTTATAAAGCAAATCGACTTCGATTCTTGAATAATCCACATCACTTCTGGTTCTATTGTAACAAAGGATTCCCTTTTTATGTGGAAAGGACCCCTATCAATAATTATGATCTTACGTATGGACAATTCCTCAATATCTTTTTCATTCGCAACAAAATATTTTCTTTGCACGTCGGTAAAAAAAAAGATGTTTTTTTGGAAAAAGATACTATTTCACCGATCGAGTCACAGGTATCTAAGATATGCATACCTAAGAATTTTCCGCCGAGTGGTGCCGAACCGGATAACTTGGACAAATCTTTTCATTTTCCAATTCGATCCGCTCCATTCGTTCGTAGAGCTCTTTACTCGATCGCAGACATTTTTGGAACACCTCTAAGAGAGGGACAATTAGTCAATTTTGAAAGAATTTATTGTCAAGCTCTTTCAGATATGAATCCATCTGATTCAGAAGGGAAGAACTTGCATCAGTTTCTCAATTTCAATTCAAAGATGGGTTTGATTGACTCTGAGAAATATTTATTACCATCCGAAAAGAGGAAAAAACGGAGTCTTTATCTAAATAAATGCGTTGAGGAAGGGCAGATGTATAGAACCTATAGTGCTTTTTCAACTCTCTCAAATATGTTTCAAACATATATGCCATGGTTCTTTACTTCGACAGGGTACAAATATCTCAATTTCATTCTTTTAGATACTTTCAAAAAAGTATATAATTCAGACCTATTGAGGATAGCGATACTAAGTAGCAGTCAAAAATTGTTATCCCTTTTTGAAGATATTATAGATAGATTAGATATAGATATATCATGGCCAATTCTTCAGAACAAATTGCGGGAGATTCTTCTTCCACAAAGGAATCTGATAAGCGAGATTTCGAGTAAGTGTTTACATAATCTTCTTCTGTCCGAAGAAATGCTTCGTCGAGATAATGAGTCACCCGTTTCATTGATATGGGAATTTCCGGGATCACCAAATGTTCGGGAGTTGCTCTATTCAATCCTTTTCCTTCTTCTTGTTGCTGGATATATCGTTCGTAGACATCTTCTCGTTGTTTCCCGAGCCTCTAGGGAGTTACAGACAGAGTTGGAAAAGATCAAATCTTTGATGATTCCATCATACATGATTGAGTTGCGAAAACTTCTGGATAGGTATCCTACATCTGAACTGAATTCTTTCTGGTTAAAGAATCTCTTTCTAGCTGCTTTAGGATATTTTCTAGAAGAAATACGGGCTTTTGGCGGCAAGATGCTATCGGGTGGTGGTCCCGCTTATGGGGTCAAATCAATACCTTCTAAGAAGAAATATTGGAATATCAATCTCATTGATATCATCGATTTCCTAAGTATCATACCCAATCCCATCAATCGAATCACTTTTTCGAGAAATACGAGACATCTAAGTCGTACAAGTAAAGAGATCTATTCATTACTAAGAAAAAGAAAAAATGTGAACAGTGGTTGGATTGATGATAAGATCGAATCCTGGGTCGCGAATACTGATTCGATTGATGATGCCGAAAGAGAATTCTTGGTTCAGTTCTCCATCTTAAGGAAAGAAAAAAGGATTGATAAAATTCTATGGAGTCTGACTGATAGTGATCATTTATCAAAGAATGGTTCTAGTTATCAAATGATTGAACAACCAGGATCGGTTTACTTACGATACTTAGTTGACATTCATAAAAAGTATCTAATGAATTATGAGTTTCATAGACCCTCTTTAGCAGAAAGACGAGTATTCCTTGCGCATTATCAGACAATCACTTATTCACAAACCTCGTTTGGGGCTAATAGTTTTCATTTCCCATCTCATGGAAAACCCTTTTCACTCCGCTTAGGCCTATCCCCCTCTAGGGGTATTTTAGTGATAGGTTCTATAGGAACTGGACGATCCTATTTGGTCAAATACCTAGCGACAAACTCCTATCTTCCTTTCATTACAGTAGTTCCGAACAAGTTCCTGGATGAAAGGCCTCAATTTTTTGAGGATATTTATGATGATAGTGATGGTGAGGATATTTTTGATAATAGTGGTGCTCATCATACTCATCATAGTGAGGATATTGAGGATATTGATGATAGTGAGGATAGTGAGGATATTGATATTGATGGGGAGCTGCTAACTATGACGAATGAGGAGGTGGATATGGTAGACCGCTTTTATATCACCTTTCAACTCGAATTAGCAAAAGCAATGTCTCCTTGCATACTATGGATTCCAAACATTCATGATCTGTCTCTGGATGCGTCGAATTACTTATCCCTCGGTCTATTAGTGAACCATCTCTCCAGGGATTGTGAAAGATCCTCCAATAGCAATATTCTTGTTATTGCGTCGACTCATATTCCCAAAAAAGTGGATCCCGGTCTAATAGCTGCGAATAAATTCAATACGTGCATTAAGATACGAAGGCTTCTTATTCCACAACAACGAAAGCACTTTTTCACTCTTTCATATAC